AAATTTCCATCCTATGTCTGCCTTTTACATTACAGTATTTTCTTTTTCATATCACATAAATTATGAATAGAAAATCTATATCAAACAACATCAAAAAAACGGAATCTATATCAAATAAAAGTCTAACTCTTTTTTTGTATCCGTTCTTATTTGTATTTGATACATTGTAGTTAGTTACATTGGTGAATTAGGTGAAGGTGCGGAAAGAGAGGGATTCGAACCCTCGGTAAACAAAAGTCTACATAGCAGTTCCAATGCTACGCCTTGAACCGCTCGGCCATCTTTCCTACATAATGATTATGGCCGATAACCCGAGCGAATAGCGAGTTATTCATATTCATATTAGATTGTTCAATAAGTACGGACAATCAATTCTAACTATCAAAATATAAAGCCTTTCATCACTTTTTTTTATGACTTTCTCTTCCCTTCGAGCCGGGGGGTAAAGAGAAATTTTTTTGTGAAATGTAAAGGGCCATTAGCATGAAATTCAAATAAATTGAAAATAACAATACAATAAAGAAAGATAGATTATATCTATTAATGTTTGTGAAGATGACGCCCCCTCTTTTTTCTGATATTTATACCATACCAGATCAAATCAATGAATTGGAACGAATCAAATCCATCGATTACTTTCTTTTTTTTTTAGACTATTTAGACTATGTTTAATGAATACCTTTTACCCCGTGGATCTATTAAAAATTCCTAAAGCATCTCAGGGATTTTTTTTGATTATATAGTGTATGCCTGCTATGCACGAAAGAGAAAAAGGGCAGTTATTCTATTTCCATTTTCATCATAGAACAATTATTCGATTCTTTTTCCTATTTTGATCATATCATAATTTATTTTTAATCAAAGCTTTTCGAATTTTCTAAATCTATCCTAATCCGTAGAATAAATTCTTTGGTTCTTCAACTTCGACGAAATCGGAATAATTCCCCCTTTGATTTTATTCTTATATTATAGTTTATTCTTATACTAATACTAATGAATTTCATTTGTATGAAATCAAATTAGGTTCAAATATTGATTTTTTTCTGTCAAAGCGACAAAAAAAAATTGAAGTAGAAAGTCATATCCTCTTTTTATGTTTAATAGGTCTACTTTTTTTTATGTTATTTCGTACTGTACATTTCCTTTGTTTGTGAGATCATTTTCTCACGAGAGGTAATGAAAAGAGTTATAGAATGGATTCTTTTTACCTATGCCTAGATCGCGGATAAATGGAAATTTTATTGATAAGACCTTTTCAATCGTAGCCAATATCTTATTACGAATAATTCCGACAACTTCAGGAGAAAAAGAGGCATTTACTTATTACAGAGATGGTGCGATTTGATTATTTTGACTTTACCGCTCTCAGCCTTAGGAAAAAGACACATGATTCGGAATATAAAAAAAATCGACGCTGGTTGAAGGTGAAGTTTATAACATAAAGCAATTCCTTCTGTCGTGTATCCCCGATTAATGCAACCTCAGATGCTTGAATTGTTGATTCTAGTATTGAGCGAAAGGTTAGACCTATAGATCATCGATCTGTATTGTGGTTCAATCCTACTACACTAGTATCAATAGGCGGCATAGAGGAAGGAGCACTACGCCTAGGAATCAACAAAACAAAAACTTTGTTATAAAGCACTCCTTTTCCTTATCGGGATCGGGACAAAAAGAAATGGTTGGGACAACAAACATCCATCTCGTTCGTACTTTGGATACCCATATAACCATCGAAGACTGTTGAAGTGACTAATTCCTGGAAATTAAAAGGCGTTGAGAACAAAGAAATTGTTGGAGTTTACATTTTTTTTTTATCTAGTACCAGCACGCTTGATGTTAAGAAAGGATCTTTTGCAAGAAGGTTGGCTAGAGATTTCTTGTAAAAACATTAGCCCCGCTCAGTTCATAATGACAATATTTCGACCTTTAATTCCACGGATTCTGAATTATTTTCATTATGCACATAAAATAAAGGAGGAGCCGTATGAGGTGAAAATCTCACGTACGGTTTTGGAACGGAGAATTTTGTGAATTGAATGACGACCGTAACGAATGTCGGCTCAATCCGAAGGCAATTATGCAGAAGCGCTACAGAATTATTATGAAGCTATGCGACTAGAAATTGATCCCTATGATCGAAGCTATATACTCTATAACATAGGCCTTATCCACACAAGTAACGGCGAACATACGAAAGCTTTAGAATATTATTTTCGGGCACTAGAACGAAACCCGTTCTTACCACAAGCTTTTAATAATATGGCTGTGATCTGTCATTACGTGCGACTATCTCCACTATAGAAAGAAATAAAAAGAAAGGGCAAATATGACAGTAAATACTAAAAAAAGTAGGATTTCTACATATTGCATCGTCCAAAAAACGATTTTTATCAGCTGTAGCAAAGAAAGAAACTTCGAAATATGAAGAAATATATATGCCTAAATATTTTATTCTATGGATAAAAGATCTAATTGATAGCGGAAGCACCGTAAAGAT